ACAGCAAAATAATTCGCTAAATTCGATCAAATCGAAGGTAACTATTCGATTTGATAAGTACATTCTGTTAAAATTGCGAAATTATGTGGGTCAAATATTTGTTGTTTTTTTATTTATTACCTTTTTACACTATTTAGGCAGAATACCGGCTCCTTATTTTTTGGATGACGGACTGATAGAAACTGAAGAAAACGATGAAATTGGAGAAATTGATGGTGAAAGAGATTCGGAAATGGAAGAAGATCTTTCTCATTATCTTTTTGCGAAAAAAGATAATACTTTCAACACAATCCAGAAAGAGGAGAATCTTAATCTTCAACTACCTCTTGTAACTACTCTTTTCGATTATCAACGATGGAATCGTCCATTGCGATATATCAAAAATGATTACTTTGACAATGTCGTAAGAAATGAAAATTCACAATTTTTTTTTCATATATGTCAAAGTGATGGAAAAGAAAGAATATCTTTCACGTATCCACCTAATTTATCTACTTTTCTTAAAATCATGGAAAGAAAAATGGATCTCTTCACAAGAGATAAAATCTCCTATAATGAATTGTCTAATTATTGGAGCTCCACTAATAAAGAAAAAAGAAAGAAACTAAGCAATGAATTTTATAAAAGGGCTAAAGTTCTAGATAAGCAATCTCTTCCTATGGATGTATTAGAAAACCGAATTAGATTGTGTGATGATCAGAAGAAAAGAAAATATTTAACTCAAATATATGATCCTTTCTTGAATGGATGCTTTCGTGGACAAATGCCAAACAGTTTTTCACCATCAATTGAAAATGAAATTTACAAAACAAAGTCCATTTTGATCAATAAGATTCACGGTATCCTTCTTTCTATTAATAGTCATTATCCAGATCCCGAATTTGAACAGAAAATAAATCCATTTGATAGAAAATCATTATTAAATGAAATTGGTTTTTTTTTTAACTTAATAAGTAAATTTTCGGAAAAATCAGTATCAAGTTTGAATTTTGACAGACTTTATTTATTTCCAGAACATGAACAAGTAAAAATATATTCCGAAGAAAAAAAAAGAAAAAAAAAATTCTTATTGGACGTAATTGAAAGTGATCTGGACCATCAAAAAATACACGAAATCAGTAAAACAGTTCCTATATGGTCATACAGCTTAATCGACGAATTGGAGGAACTGACGGAAGCAGTATCACAGGAACCTCAGATTCGTTGCAGATACGCCCAACGTATAGTGATTTTTAATGATAAAACAGAGAATTACACTCAAGATATTCGGCCTATTAATATTTCTAATACTGATGACTATGAAGATAGTGATTTTAGTGATCAGAACGAATTGTTTTTACTAAATTATTCACGCGAACCGGATTTTGCCCGAGAAATAATCAAAGGATCTATGCGCTCTCTAAGGCGTAAAACAGTGACTTGGAAACTCTTTCAAAGAAATGCCAATTCCCCCCTTTTTTTGGACAAAATACAAAAATTTTTTTTGGTTGATCTTTTCGATGATATATCCCAATATTTGAAAGAATATTTCAGGAAAAAAGGTACAGACAATTCAGAATTTTTGGCTTTTGAGGAAAGGATAGCAGAGGATCAAAAAGAGGAAAAAAAAAACAACGACGAAAAAAGACTTAGAGAAATAGAAGAGGCCTGGGAGAGCATTCTTTATGGTCTAATACTTAGAAGCTTTGTATTAATAATCCAATCAATTCTTAGAAAATATATTATAGTACCTTCATTGATAATAACAAAAAATATCATTCGTATACTATTATTTCAATATCCCGAATGGTCAGAAGATTTTAGGGATTGGAAAAAAGAAGTGCATATTAAATGCACCTATCAGGGCGTTCCAGTATCCCACAAAGAATTTCCAAAAAACTGGTTCACAGAGGGTCTTCAGATAAGGATCTTATCTCCTTTTGTTTTGAAACCTTGGCACAAATCTAAGCTACGATCTACTGAAAAAAAAAAAAGATTTACTGAAAAAAAAAATGTGAAAAAAAAAAACTTCTGGTTTTTAACAGCTTGTGGAACACAAGTGGAATCGTACCTTGATAATTATTTCCCCAATCCATTTTCATTTTTGGGTCCCATTTTTAAAAAAATTAAAAAACAATTGAAAAAAAATTTCAAAAATCGTTTTTTTCTAGTTCTACAAGTTTTAAATGAAAGAAAAAAATGGTTTGTAACTATCTTAAAAGAAATCGAAAAATGGAACATCAAAAGTATTCTATTTAGATTCAAAAATATATATGAATTGGGTGAAAACAACAAAAATTCAACAATCAGTAAGAATAATCCAACGATTTACGAATCACCCGTTATAATTCACTCTATGAATTGGACAAATAGTTCATTCACAGAAAAAAGGATAAAAGATCTTAATGTTAAAACAAAGACAATCATAACAGAAATAGAAAAAATGACAAACGAAGGGGGGGTTATAACTTCAGAGAAAAATTTGAATTCTAACAAAACAACTTATGATGCTAAAAGATTCGAATTACAAAAAAATATTTTGCAAATATTACAAAGAAGAATTGTTCGATTAACCCGTAAATCATATTCTTTTTTCAAATTTTTCATGGAAAGGATATACATCGATATCCTTTTATGTATCATTGGTATTCCTAGGATCAATATACAACTTTTTCTTGAATCAACAAAAAATATTGTAACTAAATCCATTGCCAATAAAAAAACAAATGCAGAAAGAATTGATAAAACACATCAAAGTATAATTCCATTTATGTCGATTATACACAAATCTTGTAATATTACGAATACGAATTCAGAGAATTCTTGTGACGTATCTTCTTTGTCACAAGCATATGTATTTTTTAAATTATCACAAATCCAAGTTATTAACGGATATAAGTATAAGTTAAGATCTATTTTTGAATCTCATGAAAGATCTTTTTTTCTTAAGAATGAAATAAAGAATTATTTTTTTAGAATACAAGGAATATTTAATTCAAATTCAAAATTAAGACATAAGAACCGTCCCCATTCTGTAATGAATCAATGGACAAATTGGTTAAAGGTTCATTATCAATATGATTTACCTGAGAGCAGATGGTCGAGATTAGTACCACAAAACTGGAGAAATAGAATCAATAAACATCGTGTGGCTCAAAATAAAGATTTAATCAACTATGATTCCTATGACAAAACCCGATTAATTCTTTACAAAAACGAAAACGAACAAGTAGACTTATTAAATTTTCAAAAAAAAATTAAAAAACAATATAGATATGATCTTTTGTCATATAAATATCTTAATTATGCAGATAAGAAAAATTCATATATTTATGGATATAGATCACCATTCCAAACAAACAAAAACCAAACCATTTCTTATAATGACAACACATGTAAAAAAGAATTTTTTGATATAACGGGCGATATCTCTATCAAAAATTATCTAGCAGAAGATGCTATTATAGATATGGAAAAAAATCTGGATAGAAAGTATTTTGATTGGATGGTAATGAATGTAGAAATACCAAATCGTTCTATATCGAAATCGAATCCGAAATCGAAATTTTGGTTTTTTTCAAAATTATCAAGATTTTATGATGCATATAAGAAGAATCCTTGGATCGTACCAATAAAATTCCTTTTTTTCCCTTTTTATGGAAAAGATGTTAGTAAAATGAAAAACATCACTGGAACGAAAAAAAACAAATATCTTAATTTCGACTTCGACATTCTAAAAGGAGCACAAGAAGAAGCAGATGCGGGTCCATTAGGTCTATATCTATCTCTCGAAAACCAAGCTTATGAAGAATCATACTGGGAAAATGGTTGTTATAGTATAAATCGAGATCAATACATAGACGTAGATCGAAATGACTACCTCAACGATCTAAAGGGAGAACAAGCTTTCTTACTAGACAAGTATTTGGGTTTTCATTTGAACTTTGATAATTTCTTACACGAAAGAATAATGAATCAGATCAAATTTTATTGTCTCCTGATTAGATTGAAAAATCTAAAAAAATTTTTTATAATCTCTATAAAAAGGGGAGAACTAAGTCTAGATACTATGGCGATTAATAATCATACGGATTTCACTCTTACAGGATTTAGGGACACTAAAGAATTGATTGAAAAACAAATATTTTCTATGGAACCTGTTCGTCTGTCTAGAAAAAACTATGAACAATTTTTTATGTATCAAACCATAACCCTATCGTTGATTCATAAGAATAAGCGTCAATTTTTTCAAAGAAATGCAGAAAAAGGTCGTGTTGATAAAAAGAATTTTGATAAAAACATTCCAAGAACAAGAAATCAAAAGATAACAGAAAATAAAGATAAAAATCATACTGATTTGCTTGTTCCTGAAAATCTTTTGTCCAATAGACGCCGTAGAGAATTGAGAATTCTAATTTGTTTGAATCCTAGAAATACTAGAAACACAATAAATTGCAATGAGAATAAAATAAATACTGGCTGTCAAGTTTTGGCTAAAAATAAAGATCTTGATATAGAAACAAAAAAACTAATGAATTTAAAATTCTTTCTTTGGCCAAATTATAGATTAGAAGATTTAGCTTGTATAAATCGCTATTGGTTTGATACCCATAATGGAAGCCGTTTCAGTATATTAAGGATACATATGTATCCGCGATTGAAAATTTGATTGATACTCTTACCATTTATCTTCTATTTATCTATTTATTTAGAATTAAAATAGAATAATTTAATTTCTTATCTTCACATATCTTATATGTGAAGATAAGATATATATTTAAATATATATCTTATATATTTATAAATGCGCACACGCATCATTGATACTAATTCAATGATTTTAGATAGAAAAATGAATCAAAAAAATCGTCTTCTTTTTTTTTTTTTAAGTATACAATAGAATTTTTTATTTTGTGAATCCATAAATATAGTATTTATATAGATATTTGAATTGGATTGCTTAAGCATAGTAATTAATTTTATTTGAAAAAAAAAAAGAAATTCATAATTTTTAATTAAGATAATTTAATAAATAATATAAAAAATTAAAATTTAGTGTAATTACTATTACTGATCAATAAAAATATCTATCAAAAAGGAGGGGGAGAGGAAAGCTTTCATTTTATTTTATGATAAAAAATTCAATTATACCTGTTATTTCAAACAAAAAAGAAGAAGAAAACCCTGGATCTGTTGAATTTCAAGTAATCAATTTCACTAATAAGATACGAAGACTTACTTCACATTTTGAATTACATCGGAAAGACTATTTATCTCAAAGAGGTTTACGTAAAATTCTGGGAAAACGACAACGACTACTGTCTTATTTGGCAAAGAAAAATCGAATACGTTATAAAAAATTAATAAATCAGTTGGGTATTAGGGAGTCACAAATTCGTTAATTTCAAGAGTCATTTTCAATTATTCGATTTATTAGATCCTGAATTTAGATGAACTTTTTTTTTTACGATTCATGGAAGAATGAATCGAGGAAAAACCTATGAATGTCCCAGCTACAAGAAAAGACCTCATGATAGTCAATATGGGGCCTCAGCACCCATCAATGCATGGTGTTCTTCGACTTATTGTTACTCTGGATGGTGAAGATGTTATTGATTGTGAACCAATATTGGGTTATTTACACAGAGGGATGGAAAAAATTGCGGAAAACCGGACAATTATCCAATATCTGCCTTATGTAACACGTTGGGATTATTTAGCTACTATGTTCACAGAAGCAATAACCGTAAACGGACCGGAACAATTGGGAAATATTCAAGTACCTAAAAGAGCCAGCTATATCCGAGTAATTATGTTGGAGTTAAGTCGTATAGCTTCTCATCTACTATGGCTCGGACCTTTTATGGCAGATATTGGTGCACAAACCCCTTTTTTCTATATTTTTAGAGAAAGAGAATTAATATATGATCTATTTGAAGCTGCGACAGGTATGAGAATGATGCATAATTTTTTTCGTATCGGAGGCGTAGCGGCTGATCTACCTTATGGTTGGATAGATAAATGTTTTGATTTCTGCAATTATTTTTTAACAAGGGTTGTTGAATATCAAAACCTTATTACGCGAAATCCAATTTTTTTAGAACGGGTTGAGGGAGTAGGTGTTGTTGGTAGAGAGGAAGTAATAAATTGGGGTTTATCAGGACCGATGCTTCGGGCTTCCGGAATAGAATGGGATCTACGTAAAGTTGATAATTATGAATGTTACGAGGAATTTGATTGGGAAGTTCAATGGCAAAAAGAAGGAGATTCATTAGCTCGTTATTTAGTTCGAATTGGTGAAATGACGGAATCCATTAAAATTATTCAGCAGGCTTTGGAAGGAATTCCCGGGGGGCCATATGAAAATTTAGAAATCCGCTGCTTTGAGAGAGAAAAGGAGCCAAAATGGAATGATTTTGAATATAGATTCATTGGTAAAAAATCGTCTCCGACTTTTGAATTGCCGAAACAAGAACTTTATGTAAGAGTTGAGGCTCCCAAGGGAGAATTAGGAATTTTTCTAATAGGAGATCAGAATGGTTTTCCTTGGAGATGGAAAATTCGTCCACCAGGTTTTATCAATTTGCAAATTCTTCCTCAATTAGTTAAAAGAATGAAATTGGCTGATATTATGACAATACTAGGTAGCATAGATATCATTATGGGAGAAATTGATCGTTGAAATGATAATTGATACAACGGAAATCCAAGATATCCATTCTTTTTCCGGATTGGAATCTTTAAACGAAGTCTATGGAATTCTATGGGTACTTGTACCTATTTTGATTCTTATATTGGGAATCACAATAAGTGTACTAGCAATTGTATGGTTAGAAAGAGAAATATCTGCAGGGATACAACAGCGCATTGGACCCGAATACGCCGGTCCTTTTGGAGTTCTTCAAGCTCTAGCAGACGGAACAAAACTCCTTTTCAAAGAGAATCTTATTCCATCTAGGGGAGATATTCGTTTATTCAGTATTGGACCATCCATATCAGTTATATCAATTCTACTAAGCTATTCAGTAATTCCTTTTGGCTATAACTTTATTTTATCTGATTTCAATATAGGTGTTTTTTTATGGATTGCGATTTCGAGTATTGCTCCCATTGGACTTCTTATGTCAGGATATGGGTCGAATAATAAATATTCCTTTTTGGGTGGTCTACGAGCTGCTGCTCAATCGATTAGTTATGAAATACCATTAACTCTATGTGTCTTATCAATATCTCTACGTGCGATTCGTTGAAACAGAAAAGGCTATTCGATGCTATTGCTATCCTCCTCTCTTTATACTTATACTACTATATAGGAAAGGAGTCGAATAAATTAAATAGATACTTTCATTATCTTAATTTTATTTATTTTTCACAATTAGGATTGAAGAACTAAATCAGATAGTTATATGAGTGAAATAAAACAGCTTCTATTGAATAGAATTTCAGAATACGATATTACTTATAGTTAATAGTTAGTATGATGATTTAAAATGGTAGTAAAAATATTGAGTCTCATTTTCT